AAAAGAAAACCCATAAAGTCAATGCGCTGATTTGATGATTGATTGATATAGATTCTTCTTGGTTGCAACCATAACGAAAAATTACATTGACAGAAATTGACAAGGTAATATTTCAATTTAGTCAGCAGAAGAAATGTCCCCCTTGAAACTAGAATCCATTTTCCTTGATACCTAACATAATGCAGAAAAGGATCCTTAAACAACCATAGAATAATCGGAAAATTCTTAGTACATAATTTTAAAAACTGTTCTAACTTTAGGTAGAAATAGATTCGTGCAAGAAAGGCTCCGTAAGATGGTGATCGTAAATTAGAGGATTGGTTGCGGATAAAAACGAAGATGGATTCGCATTCACACACATAGGAATTATATAGGAACAATAAGAATCTTTGATTCTTATTTTTTGAAACAGACCTTTTTAGAGTAATAACTCTATTACAATACTCATAAAGAAAGAATCGCAATAAATGCAAACAGGAAATATCTTTTACCCAGGAACGAATCATTTGAACCAAGATTTCAAAATGGATAGGGTGAGGTATCAATATATCTAACACATAATTTAAACGTGAAAATTTGTCCTCTAAAAAAGGAAATATGGAATGAATTGATCGTAAATTGTGGTATTTTTTTACTTCTTTTCCTTCTAGGGAAGATATTAATCGCATAGAAAATGGAATTTCCGCAATAGCTGCAAACCCCCCTGAGATCCTTTGAGAATACAAATTTTGGGGGAGTACAAGAAATTTATTTTTATTAGAATCATTAACAGAAAGAATCGAATGATTCTGTTGATACATTCGAATAACTAAACGTTTTACAACTAGTAAACTGTACTTTGTGTCATCACCCCTTTTTTTTGTATTTGACAACAAAACGGGCCTATTTAAATATAAATCCTGATCGTGTACAAGTGCATAAATATATTCCTGAAAGATAAGTGGATATAAAAAATCGTCTTGCCAAGATCTGTCGAGTTCTAAATATCCTTGTAATTCTTCCATTTAAAATGAAACTGGAAACAAAAGGAAAAGTAGAGGGTTTCGTGGATTATAAAATGGTACATAGTGCGATACAGTCAAAACAAGGTATTCTAGTACAAAATAATCGATAGATACCTTGGAGACAGCTAAACTCATCAACGGACTCTCTATCTTTTTTCCATCTACCAGCTAATTTGTTTCTTTCTTGATAGTTATAGGTTAAGAAGATGATTAGAAATCCTTTATTTTTTCAACCCAATCGCTCTTTTGATTTTGGAAAAAAAGTATCCTTATCAATATACTGTTTCTTTTACACATTAATCTCCATTTTCTAATCTAATGAAAAATGGGTAGATAGTTAGGATTCACTAAAAAATCGGTAATCCACTCTTGGAAAATCCTTTCCCGCCCCAGTCACTAATCTATTTTTAACGTTTAATTAGCGCGGGTGATCGTTCCAACGAAGAACATAAGCTCGTTGCTTTTTCTTTCCCTACAATTAGAGCCTTATGGCTCGATCCATGTATTCAATCGACCCAATTTTGAACTCATTTCGTTCTAAAAATTTAACCCAAGTTTTTTACTGATCTAATAAGAACGAAAGTTGAAAATAATTCTACGTTGATACGACATGCTCTTTTTTCCATTCATTCCTTTCAGGATCAGTCGTGGTCTTACAAACTCTACTGATAGTCTGGACGAATCCCTTGCTTCATCCAAATGTGTAAAAGACCCTAGCCGCACTTAAAAGCCGAGTACTCTACCGTTGAGTTAGCAACCCAAAGAGAGTATAGTATGTAGATACAATCGAGATCAAAATTAAATAAAGAAATTAGACAAAACAACAAGACAGGTGATAATACAATAAATTTTAAAATAAAAAAATTATAGACCACTTCTAGATATTCTCACTATCTATTTTTCTATTTTCTTTCTCTCTCTTTTTAGATATTCTTTTTCATTTTCTTCTTTTTTTATCTAGCCATTTCCAAATTTATAAAAATTTTTGTTTTTTATCACAGCAAATTCAAAGAATCTTTGAATAAAGTAAAAAACAAAAAGGTGTTTTGGATGTAGGACAAAAAAATAAAAAAAAATGGACCCATTTACACTTGAATTATATTTGGGCACTACACTCTTGTCAATATGTCGGCGAAAAAAAAAAGAGAATGATATCAATTAAATAAAGAACTTGGGTTAGATTGGCACTAGCTAAATAAGGTACATGATTAGAAAGGAATGCAAATAAAAAAAAAAATCAAGAAGTATAAAAAATATCAATAACTATACATCAAATAATTCATTCTTTTTTTAGTATAGTTACAAGGAAAACCATTCAATTGAAAGGAATATAAGAATTGTCTATTGCTAGATCCAACTCCTACCGTTAGTGACTTGGTCAATATAACTTTCTTCGTTGGTTCACTTGATCTTTTTTCTCGACATATCAATATAGAACAAAAGTCTATAAGGTGTGAATAATAAAGAAAGGATTATATCAAACTATAATTATATCAAACTATATACGAATCACTCAAGTCTCTTTCTTTTTGTATTTAATTAAGTGAGTTGCGTTTCAGTAGGGCGAAGTTCTTTTAAAATCTCTGCCTTCTTTAAAATATCATAAACAGTTCCCGTAGGTTGAGCGCCCCTTTCAAGAAAATATAAAATAACGGGAACATTTAAATAAGTTTGATTCTTTATCGGATCATAAAAACCAACTTTCCGAAGATCTCTTCCTTCTCTTCGGGACCGCACATCAATTGCAACAATTCGATAGACGGCCCATTGGGATAGATTATATGAATAATACCCCCCCCCCTAGAAACGTATAAGAAGTTTTCTCCTCGTACGGCTCAAGAAAAAAGATTTTTGATCATTCTTTTTTTTTCAAGTTATGGATATATAAAATAAAGCAAAAAAATCCCCTCAAAAATAAAAAATCAAATTAATTAGACTAAGAATTAAGTCCCCTGTTGCTCTTATTATTCTTTCCGGAAAAAACCATTTGCACTCATAACTCAAGTTGAATAACTCTTAAATAGCTCAGAAGAAACATTTAATTTTTTGAGTGGTCTCTAACCCCCTTTTTGTCTGTCTGACTTATTTAACCTTTATTGGAATTATTCATTCTAATCCAGTTGTTGATACAGTTGAGAATGAAAAGGGCCTTTCCTTGTTTCGGAATCTCTTTGCTTTGAATCATTAGGTTTATACATTACTTCGTTGATCTTTAATCCGTTCAAAATGGCAGCAACATACCCTTTTTGCGATTGTTTATCAAAGAAAAGAATCATACAAACACTTGATTCTTTCACGATCTTTTCGCTTTTTCTGTCAAAAATATACTTACGAAGTTGTTCTAATCTATTGATTCACACTAACCCTAGATTCTTGCTCTTAAGAAATGAATCAATACTTTCTACTCAAGCTCCACCATGTACTATTTTAAATTAACTATAGCCCAATAAAAGCGTGGGTTCTAGTTTAACAGAACAGGGGATGTCGAGGCAAGAGCACCCTTTTCTATATAAAATGATGGATCTAAAAATCCACACCAGATCATGTCCTTCAAGTCGCACGTTGCTTTCTACCACATCGTTTCAAACGAAGTTTTACCATAACATTCCTCAAATTTTGAACCGGTATGCAATTGATTCAATCATGGAATCATGAATAGTCATTGGTTTATTCGGGACATATAAGGTGAATATAATATATGAATCACCTTTACTTTCAACCATTACACATTACATAAAATTATACTTATTTATGAAATACCTAAAAAATTAGTTTCAAAATAAAAAAATACATACAAAATACATACGTAACGTATGTATTTTTAGAATTAGTATAATTCGAAATTCGATTCGGATAGATATTTAAATTGACACCTTTTATCGTTGATTAACTCCTAGATACTCCCCCCACTCGGGAGTCATAACCTCTCCCAAAAGCACCTTTAAATTGAAATTCAAAGAATCAATCTATTATCTTGCCTGTATTAGATCACAGATATATTAAGTTCTATCTATATGGGCTTTGAACTCACTTCTGTTTGTGAAAAACATAGAATTCAGAAACGAATCTTGAAAAAAAAAATGATGATAGAATCCAGATGCTCTGGGACGGAAGGATTCGAACCTCCGAATAGCGGGACCAAAACCCGTTGCCTTACCACTTGGCCACGCCCCACTTAGATTTCGAATCTAGTAATTTAGAATAATATTGTTGTTGATTGTTCGTCAATTACAGCCCAAATCTCTACAAAATCCAGTCGGTTGTTATTAGAATTTTCACACGTGTATATCGTGTATATATAGAAATAAACTTGAATTTCTTGATCATTACATATAATTCAATTAAGATAATGTATGAAAGTATGATTTCTTCTATTCTCTTTTGATTTGAGAATGGAAGAGTTTTTGATTGAGTAAGTTCAAAATAAATAAAAGAAAGGATTTTTGATCTACTTTGCTTTCTTCATTTTTCGCTTATCTTCTATCAATAACTCAATCAAAATGCAATAATAATAATCTTCAAGAAAAAAGATGTCTGCTATGCTAAATATCTTTAGTTTGATCTGTATTTGTCTTAATTCTGCCCTTTCTTCGAGTAGTTTTTTATTCGCCAAATTGCCCGAGGCCTATGCATTTTTAAGCCCAATCGTCGATTTTATGCCAGTCATACCTCTACTCTTTTTTCTATTAGCCTTTGTTTGGCAAGCTGCTGTAAGTTTTCGATGAGATTTGAAATCTTGTCCTATATACTAAATAAATGAAAAGATCAGGCTCAGAGTATCAACTCTCGATTTGAATTCAACTAGAAAAAGTCTTGAATAGCCTCGAAAAATTGGAATAACTCCCTTTCTCGTTCTAACAAAAATTTACGTGAAAGACCCTATGAAGTCTTCCCCCCCAATTGTGGGTAGGAAAGCTTTTTTTTATGAGAAAGGAGACAAGGGAGGCTCCTAACATTTAACAAATTTCTTTTTTTTATTTCCAGAAACTACTTAAT